ACAAACAATTCAATTTAAAGAATAATTCGGAAAAAAAAGAAAGAAATGGAAGAACAAAAGTCATACGGATTCACAAAAATTACACGGATAGTAACTAAAAAAGAAATATCGAAGTAGTTCTGATAATTCAAGAATATTATTGGGTTTCCTAGTTACTTTGACTAAATAAATCTTAGCGATGGAATAAGTAAGTCATAATTCATTGGTTGATTGTATCATTAACTATTTCTTTATTTATTTATTTTTTTTTTTTGTTGCGAGGAATTTATCATGAATCCACTAATATCTGCCGCTTCTGTTATTGCTGCTGGATTAGCCGTCGGGCTTGCTTCGATTGGACCTGGGGTTGGTCAAGGTACTGCTGCAGGCCAAGCTGTAGAAGGGATTGCGAGACAACCAGAAGCAGAAGGAAAAATACGAGGTACTTTATTGCTTAGTCTTGCTTTTATGGAAGCTTTAACAATTTATGGACTGGTTGTGGCATTAGCACTTTTATTTGCGAATCCTTTTGTTTAATCCTAAAAATGCATATATATTTTTATTTCTTTGGATTTTCAGCTCTTGCTTTTTTCGAATTCTATTCAGATTTGAATTTCTTATTCGTTGGGACAACAACCCATGAGAGGGGCTGATTTGAGGAGGAGGAATTAGCCCACCAATTCGCTTTCTTCCTTTATCCTCTTAGCCCAATAGAACTTTTTTTTTAGGAAGTATTGCAACAAACGAAATATTTCGAAATTCACGTAAGACCCGATACCTAATTCTAATAAGTATCATTTTTATTGGAAATTTCCACTTATTGGAAATTTCCAATTGAAAAAAGAAAATACATTTCTAAATCAATATATATTTTTTTCTCTAATTTAGTAGTAGTATTTAGAAAAATAATAGAATAAATAAATAAAAAAAAAAAATGAAAAATCTAGATAATTAGTCTATCTATAAGAAAGAGGAGATCATATGAAAAATGTAACCGATCCTTTCCTTTCCTTGGGTTTTTGGCCGTCCGCCGGGAGTTTCGGGTTAAATACTGATATTTTAGCAACAAATCCAATAAATCTAAGTGTAGTGCTTGGTGTATTGATTTTTTTTGGAAAGGGAGTGTGTGTGAGTTGTTTATTTCAAGAATAGGTTGGATCCAACCAACTACACTTTTTTCGTTATAACTAGGAAAAAGTGCACGATTCCGCGAATTACTTCTGAATAAATTAAGAAATCAATCATATTTAAGAACCATAGCATTTCGTGATTCATTGGTAAATCTACTTTGATTCTCTATCAACCAATAATGTGGGAACATTAACAGGGTTAAAGCTAAACCGTTTGAAGTCCAGATACAGCATGGTACTCTTTCTACTACTATGTTAATACAGAAATGGTTTCAAAACAAAGAGTTGGAATTTTTTTATCGATATAAAACGCTCATGTCAATAAAAAAATGATTTGAACACTTTTGGAAAAAAAAAAAATTGGAAAAATGGGGATTTCATCCCTCCCCTTTTTTTTTACCCAATTTTTTATCCAATGCTGAATCGATGACCTATGTATAAAGTAAGAGGAATTCTTTGGATTTGAAGAAAAAAAGAAACAACTTTGCTGACAATTATTTGTTTGGTCAGAAGAGTCCTCCGAATATTATATTCTTGGATTAGTGATCAGTTTCGATATTTTTTTTTTTTTTTTGAATATGAATAGAGAAGAGAGGACAGGCTCATTACATAAAAAAAATATATGGGAATTCCCATACGTAATTGAAGTAATTGAGCGTGAGAGCCAAATGAATCAAAAGATTCATGTTTGGTTCGGGAAGGGATCGTGGAAGTTTTGAAATGAATGGAAAGATAATCTACTTTCATTAAGTGATTTATTAGATAATCGAAAACAGAGGATTTTGAAGACTATTCGAAATTCAGAAGAACTACGTGGGGGGGCCCTGGAACAGCTGGAAAAAGCTCGGGACCGCTTACGGAAAATCGAAATAGAAGCAGATCAGTTTCGAGTGAATGGATACTCTGAGATAGAACGAGAAAAGTTGAACTTGATTAATTCAACTTATAAGACTTTGGAACAATTAGAAAATTACAAAAACGAAACCATTCATTTTGAACAACAAAGAGCGATTAACCAAGTTCGACAACGGGTTTTCCAACAAGCTTTACAAGGAGCTCTAGGAACTCTAAATAGTTGTTTGAACAACGAATTACATTTACGTACCATCAGTACTAATATTGGCATGTTTGGAACGATGAAAGAAATAACGGGTTAGTCCTTCTATTGCAGGCATTATTTTTTTCTTTCAAACAAAAAAAAAAATAAAGAATTAAGAAATACTCATGGTAACCATTCGAGCAGATGAGATTAGTAATATTATCCGTGAACGTATTGAACAATATAATAGAGAAGTCAAGATTTTAAATACCGGTACCGTACTTCAAGTAGGCGATGGCATTGCTCGTATTTATGGTCTTGATGAAGTAATGGCAGGTGAATTAGTCGAATT